AATCCTCCTCTATCTGTTCCGGGTCAAGGACTCCTTCCCCTTCTTCAAACTCCGATTCAGATTTTTCATAGAGAAATCTCTGATCAACGATAGAAGAAGATCCTTTTTGAATCATATTTAAGGGATTCCTTGGTTCGGACCGAAGAAGCAATGTCACTCGATCATTATCAAACTGACTGCAATCTTTTTCTGTCCGTGAGGATCCCACCAGAGCACCTTCTACTTCTAATAGGCCATGAACTAGATCAGAATCAGTCTCAACGAGTCCATAAGAAGTGATCCCATTTTTTTCATAAGGTCCGGGTATAGACCAAAGGTCTTGGGCGACTGATCCGGCAGAACAACTCAAAAGATAAAGAAGTATCGTTAATTTCTTCATGCTTGTTCCAAGTTCGAGGTACCATTTGTACAAATAAGAATCCCCCTCGTTACATGATTTCTTCTTCATATAGATAGATATAGGATCTATGGAGCAATTACTTAGAAGTACATTTTGTGAAACAACCCTTCCTATCTGATAGAAAAGGATCCCATGATCCTGAACCGATCTTACCTGAGATCGTAAATCCCAAGTTTGTCTATGAAGAGCAGATCTAATTAGATTAGTGTCTATAATGGATTTCTTTTGTATAATACCAATTGATAGGGCCTCATTGGTAAGTGCTACAAGATCTCGTACATTGGAACCCATAGTTATGGACCCGAATCCATTAGTATGGAACATTTTCTTTTCCAAGTGAAATCCCCTAGTATATGAAAGAGTGAAAAAGTTCTTTCGTTGTTGTGGAATAAGAAGCCTTCGTATCTTAATGCATGTATTTAATTTATTCGGAGCTAGTAGAGTGGGATCGACTTTTTTGGGAATATGGGTCGAAGCAATAACAAGAATATTTCTAGTAGAAGATCTTTCACAATCCCTAGAGAGATAGTTCACTAATAGACCGGGGGATAAGTCATTCGACTCATTCAAATTCAGATCATGAATGTTTGGAATCCACATTATGCAAGGAGACATTGCTTTTGCTATTTCGAATTGAAGGGTGATATAAAATCGGTCTATTTCCGGCATCATATCCATAGGTAGCGCACTCATCATAGTTAGAAGCTCCAGCTCCGTATCAAGGTAACAGTCGATATCTTCATTATCATCAATATCGTCAATATCTTCAATAGCGTCAATATCATCAATATCACTATCATCAATATCACTATCATCAGTTTCGAAAATATCCTCGTCACTATCATCAATATCGTTACTATCATCAAAAAAATGACCCTTAGGAGCGATATCCAGGACCTTGTTAATAAATACTGTAATGAAAGGAACATAGGAGTTTGTCGCTAGGTATTTGACCAAATAGGATCGTCCAGTTCCTATAGAACCTATCACTAAAATACCCCTAGGCGGGGATAGGGCTAAGCGGAGCGAAAAGGGTTTCCCATGAGATGGGAAAGAAAAACGACTAGCCCCACACAAGGTTTGTGAATAAGTGATTGTCTGATAATGAGCAAGGAATATCCGTCTTTCTGCTAAGCAGGATGTATTGAACTCATAATTCATTAGATACTTTTTATGAATGTCAACTAAATATCGTAAGTAAATTGTTCCCGGTTGTTCAATCATTTGATAACCAGAGTTATTCTTTGAGAAATGATCACTATGAGTCAGACTCAATAGAATTTCATCAATCCTTTTTTCTGTCGTTAAGGTAGAGAACTGAACCAAGAATTCTCTTTCTTTATTATCAATCAAATCACTTTTCGAGACCCAGGATTCTATTTTATCATCAATCCAATCACTATTCACGTTTTTTCTTTTTCTTATGAAGGAATAGAGCGCTTTACTTGTATGACTTAGATGTCTCGTATTTCTCGAAAAAGCGATTCGATTGATGGGATTTGGTATGATACTTATGAGATCGATGAGATTCCAATATTTCTTCTTAGAAAATATTGATTTGACCCCAAAAGCGGGACCATCACCCCATAGCATGTTGCCGCCAGAAGCAGAACCTCGTCTTTCTTCTAGAGAATTTCCAAATTGTTCCAGAGCAACTAGAAAAAGATTCTTTAACCAGAAAGAATTCTGTTCAGATATAGGATACTTATCCAGAAGTTTTCGCAACTCAATCATGTATGATGGAATCATCAAAGATTTGACCTTTTCGAACTCTGTATATAACTCACTATAGAATCGAGAAACAGAGAGAAGATGTGTACAAACGAGATATCCTGCAACAAGAAGAAGGAAAAGGATTGAATAGAGGAACTCCCGAATATTTAGCGATTTCAGATGTGTTGATATCAATGGTGACTCATTATTTCCGTGAATAATTTCATCGGACAGAAGATAATTATGTAAATACTCACTCGAAATCTCACTTATCAGATTCCATTGTGAAAGACACAATTTTTTCTGAAGAATTCGCCATGATATATCTGATCCATGGATAATATTATGAAAAATGGATACAAATTTTTGGCTGCTATTTAGTATCGGCAATGAAAAAGTATCGAAAAATAGGAAATTTAGATATTTGTACCCTGTCGAGGTAAGGAACCATGGTATTATATATGTTTGGAATAGATTCCTTTTTGAGAGAGTTGAAAAAGCATTATTTCGTTGAAAGGTTCTATACATCTTCCCTTTCTCAAGGCATTTTTTTAGACAAGGACTACGTTTTTTCCTCGTTTCGGATGATAAATATTTCTCAGAATATGGAGTGTGAATCAAACCCATGTTTGAATTGAAATTGAGATACTGATGCAAGTTCTTCCCTTCTGAATCTGGTAGATTCATATCTGAAAGAGGCTCACAATAAGTTCTTTCAAAATTTACTATTTGTTCCTCTGTTAGAGGTGTTCCAGAAATGTCCGCGATCGAACCAATAGCTCTACGAACGAATGGATCGGATCGAATTGGAAAATGGAAGGATTTGTCCAAGTTATACCCTTCGTCACCACTTTGCGGAAAATTGTTAGGCATCAATATGTTAGATACCTGTAACTCGATTGGTGAAATAGTATCTCTCTCCAAAAAAGCTTGTTTTTTTTTATCGCCGCACAAAGAAAATATTTTGTTGCGAATGAACAAGATATTGAGGAATTGTCCATACGTAAAATCATAATTATTGATACAGGCCTTTTCCACAAAAAAAGAGAATCTTTTGTTACAATCGAAGCAGAAGTGATATCGATTATTCAAAAATAGAAGTCGATTTGCTTTATAAAAAGAGGATATCAATGAACTTCTATGAAATGGTTTCACGGGATTCAGCCAATTGTCTTGATCGTGGGATTTCATTGAGAAATAGGAATCCGTGTTATCAAAAGATTTCCTTTTTGGTATCTTATTGAACAAAAATGGCGATATTGTTCCTCCGTTGATCAAGGATTTCGATTTTTGGGAAGTATCATAGTTATCCAAAAAGAAGGGTTTCCACTTTTTCAAATGAACGATTTGAAGACCTATTGATTCTAACAACTGATTACCGAGTGGATCATTCGGACCTTTCCATTCATAGATGTGGATTTCGGACCTATGAATAGGTATATTCCCGAAACTCACAAAGAAAAAAGGAAGTGAGTTCGACAAAAAGAGAAGAAACTTGGAAAAAAAGAAACAAAGTGACTTAGACAAATCTTTTTTGTCAATAACCTCAGACCAATCAATCGAATATTGATTAATACGTAATCGATCGAACACTACTTGAAAACGGCTATTCTGCTCAGAAATGAAATGGTCCAAATGTTCCTGGAAATTCTTGCTTCCATTGGAGCATTTGTATCTATATGCATTAGGATCCCGATTCATGGATCTCTCGGTTCGAGAAATCAAAATAAGAGGATCGAAGCATTTCTTCTGACTCTTTTTCAAATTTGAGAAATGTTGGTTGATCGTATATTTCATTATAATTCTATGATTCAGAGTATCATTTTCTATTTGATACCTTTGAATTCCATATTCGAAGTTGCGATCGAATCGATTCTTTTTAATGAATCGATTCCATACATTTCTTATGTACCCATAGGTGCTATATTGGATTTGAATCAGATTTCGGATCAATCTATATTGATTGACTGCCTCCATTTTGTTGTTGCTAGTAAATACCACCATTTTTGGTTTTGGATCTTCCAAATCATTCCCGCAAGAGGTCCGGACCCATTTTTTTATGATCCTTCGAGAAAAAGATTCATTCTCTTCATAAAAAAGAGGAGGTAGAACCAATAAAGATTGATTTTTCGATTCATCCCTGGAGTTGAATACCTCATTTAAAAATGGTTTTTGATCCAATCCGGAGGAATCAATAGAAAAAGCAAATCTCTTATGATACACCAGATCAGGCTCGGTTATTGATAGAGTGAATAGATCCGCCATTTCTTGAAATCTCTCTTCTGATTCCAAATCGTGGTATAACATGTATCCCCCCCTGTTCCGGTCATGGAATAGATGAAATAAACCAAAAAGTGGATTTTTGTTCAAGAATGAAATCTTATTGGAACTATCCAGTTCATCCTTCGGAACCATATCACATCCTGAATCTGATAAAATAGGATGAATTGAGACAGTATTTTGTAAATACATAATTATCTTGAATAGATTTACTATTTCTTTATTTTCCGATTGCCTGGAAAGAACAAAAGAAACATCTTGTTCTTTGTTCAACAATTTCTGATCTCTAGTAGACTTCTCAGTAGGATTCGAAACCTGATGAAGTTCTGACCATCTGTCAAAGAAAAAAGAACGATTGGCTCTTCTTGTAAGATTCCCAAGAAATTCTTCGATTTCTTCCGGAAGGAGATGATTATTCATCTGCTTCTCACGTTCCATAATAAAACTAGATCTCGTGGAGCTCTCAGAGATCTTTTTTCCTTTTGGAAGATACAGGAGCGGAACAAACAACCTTTTGATATTGGAAGACTCAAAAGATTCTTCCAATGTATCATTGCCGGGTCCAATGGAATTCATAGGTATAGGAAGAAGCCCCGTTAAATAGAGA